CAGGAATCTCAAAATTTTATATTTATAGACCCGATTACTTCATTTATTTATTCACTTAATCTTTTTCTATCTATTTTATATATATCAATAAAATTTATATCAATAAAATATAAATCGATTTTTGTCGTTCTAAAAGACACTCTTTTATAGTAACAATAATAAATTGAGTATGAGATAAATAGAACAAAAGAGGAAATAGCAAAGAAACAAAAAGGTTATACAAGGCTATATACAAATCATCCACATTTTTTTATTTTCATTAATTGAATTTTATTTGTTGATTAGGGCGAAGTTCCGTAAAAACCCCCGCCCTTTTTGAAATATCATGAACAGTTCCTGTAGGTTGAGCACCTTTTTCAAGGAAATATAGAATAGCAGGAACATTTAAATAGATTTGATTCTTTATCGGGTCATAAAAACCCACTTTACGAAGATCTCTTCCCTCTCGTCGGGATCGAACATCAATTGCAACGATTCGATAAATGGCTCATTGGGATAGATGAACAATACTCCCCCCCCCCTAGAAACGTATAAGAAGTTTTATCCTCGTACGGCTCGAGAAAATTCTAAATTATGTCTATGTATAGAATCATAATATCAAATAGATCCATAAAATCATCAAATTCATTATATTATTGATTTTAGTTTAAATACTTTTTCTTAGTCTTCCCCCCCCCCCCCAAAAAAAAAATTATTTGTATCCTCATAACTCAAGTTGAATAACTCTCAAATAACTCAAAAGAAACCTTTTAGGTATTAAATTTATTGAGTGGTCTCTAACCCTTTTTGTCTGTCTCCTTTAGAATCTATTTTGATTCTTAAATATGATCTGGTTGTTGAGACAATTGAAAACGGTATTTCCTTGTTCCAGGATCTTTATCTTTGCCTTGAATCATTGGGTTTAGACATTACTTCGGTGATCTTTAAATCGTTTCAAAACGGCAGCAACATACCATTTTTTGTGATTTCTTTCTATCAAAGAATCGTATGAATGGTTGATTCCTACGTAATACACTTTACTTTTGATTTGATCAAAAGAGTTTTACCAATTCCAACAAAATTAACTTTTAAATTTTATCGAATTGGATCCTTTAGATTTATATATCTAAAATATACTTACGAAGTTGTTCCAATTTATTGATCGATACTAACCTTAGATTCTTGCCCTTGAGAAATTAATCAATACGTTCTACTCGAGCTCCATCGTGTACTATTTACATGGCAACACTCTCAAAAATGAGAGTTCCAGTGGAACAGAACAAATAATGTCGAGCCAAGAGCACTTTCGTTCCTATATAATATAAAAAAGTGGTGGATGTAAGAATCCACAGCTGATCATGTCCTTCAAGTCGCACGTTGCTTTCTGCCACATCGTTTTAAACGAAGTTTTACCATAACATTCCTTCAGTTTGGAACCAGTATGTAATTGATTCAATTATGGAATCGTGAATAATCATCGGTTCGGTCGGTACATAATAATCTATACTTTTTTCTTCTATATGAAGAATGGATAATGTATGACGAAGTCTCAACAAGAATTCAATCAATTTAACCCCATTGTTTATAATTTTTTTTTAATTATAACTAACATAACATGAATAAATAAACACGAATAAACAAGTTATTTTGAATATCTATCTTCAAGTAACGTGATAGGATAAATTCAACAATTTCACACTTCTTAGAGTACCAAGAACTCATAAGAAATCATTAAAAAGATTTAATTGATTGAATAGTTTCCTACCCTATATCATTATTTGCATAAGGTTTTACAGTAAGTACCATTCGCTTTTTATCATCATTAAGAGAAAGATAAATCCATATTGGATTAAACCATCAATGATTAATAAAAAAAAAAGACTAATGTAAGGAAAGATTGAAGATTTAGGTTTAGGTTGTTATTTTTTCATATTTCATATTGTAAAATCAGCAATATTTAACAAATCAAAATTTCGTTTCATATGCGTGTTATTTGAACTCGATTAAATTTGTGAAAAAGATATGATTAATAAAAAAAAAAAAAAAAGAAATAAGAATCACATTCTATAACAATATTATACTCTTAAACGGAAGACTGGTCGAAAAGACAATCTTTATTTTGATATATTTTATTATGATATAGATTATGATATAGATATATATTTTCTTTTTTATTATAGATTAATAAAATTATAGATTAATAAAATGATCGTGGGTCAGGTATGTTCTGGGACGGAAGGATTCGAACCTCCGAATAGCGGGACCAAAACCCGTTGCCTTACCACTTGGCCACGCCCCATTTCTAGTCGACACTAATAAACACTAATATTGGTACTGGTTGTTCGTCAACTCAAGTCTAAATATCTATTATCTATAAAATAGATTACTAGAATTTTTATACATGTAGACGTAGAATTAAACGGAATTTATTGATCATTACATATAATTCAATTAAGATATTGTATGAAAGTATGGTTTATTCTATTCTCTTTTGATTTGAGAATTGAAGGATTTTTGATTGGGTGAGTTCAAATCAAAGAAAGTTTTTTGGTCTATCTTATTTTCTTTTTATTCATTTTTCTTTTCTATGAATAATAACATATTTATAATAATAAAATAAAAAAAAACTCAATTTATTAATAACTCAATCAAAATAAATAAAATACAATTATCCTCAAGAACAAAATGTTTGTTATGCTTAATATATTTAGTTTGATCTGTATCTGTCTTAATTCTGCTCTTTATTCAAGTAGTTTTTTCGTCGCCAAATTGCCCGAGGCCTACGCTTTTTTAAATCCAATCGTAGATGTTATGCCAGTAATACCCCTGTTTTTTTTTCTCTTAGCCTTTGTTTGGCAAGCTGCTGTAAGTTTTCGATGATATCTTTAATTTAATAATGTCTAGACAAATTCATGATTTATTGAAAAAAAAAAAAAATTCAAAGAAAAGAATTGATAAGATCAGATAAGTCTTACACCCTCAATTCAAATATTGAAATTCTTGTACAACCGCGAAAAATCTGGATCACCCCACTTTATTTCTTGGTGTCAAAATAAAAAATCAAAATAGTAGGGTATGCGGTATAAAAACGGAGAATCTATTCTCTTTTTTACTAAAAAAAATCTTGGAGATTATGTAATGCTTACTCTCAAACTATTTGTTTACACGGTAGTGATATTCTTTGTTTCTCTCTTTATTTTCGGATTCCTGTCTAATGATCCAGGACGTAATCCTGGACGTGAAGAATAAAAGATAAGGTTTTTGTTTTCCTTGCTTGATTTTTAAATGTTCTTAGTAGGATTTTATCTATTACACATTTTTAACTATAAAAAAAAAAAAAGAGCTCGCGAAAAATTCGAAAGAAAATACCAAGTCATCAACAAAAACGGAAAGAGAGGGATTCGAACCCTCGGTACGAAAAACTCGTACAACGGATTAGCAATCCGACGCTTTAGTCCACTCAGCCATCTCTCCTCCCAATTGAAAAAGGATAATACTATGTTACATTATAAAAAATAAGGATTGAAAGAGCCCTTCATAATATATAATATTTTTTTTTCATCCGAGAGTGCTTTTTAGTTCCACGGCCCGGCTAAGTACTGACCAGGCCGGGCCCGCCATTTATTGTTCCAACGAATCATAAATAATTTTTTTTTATTTGAAAACTAAAATACTTGCTTGTTATTACGATTGGAAAAATAAAAACTCTTTTGATTTCTATGATATAGAATCAAATGATATCGAATCAAAGTGTCGTTTCTTATCTTAATTTTTTATATTTATTCTTTATTTTCTTTATTCCTTTTATTTTAGTTAAAGTAAATTTATTTTAGTTAAAGTAAATAAATAACAAAAAGGGAGCTGTGGATTCTTGCACAATACATTTTCATGTATGTTATGGCTTAAGTAGTTTTGTCGAGACGTCTAGGTCAAAAACCTCCGGCAAAAAAACACTTGTTATTTAGTTTTAGTTATTGAAATTTAATGAATTCTCTTTTCCGAATCTCATTGGGTTCTCTGATACAACACGTAAACGCTCTAATTTTCATGATTATTTTATGATCCTATCCTATCCTTTCTTTTTACTCTTTTAACTTTTTATTACGACCCATTTTCTTGTTCGACAAAAGGTTCATTTATATACAATAATCGGATTGTAGCGGGTATAGTTTAGTGGTAAAAGTGTGATTCGTTCTATAACCCTTTATATAGTTAAGGGGTCTTTCGGTTTGATTAATATTTCATTCCGACCAAAAACTTTATTTCTTAAAAGGATTTAATCCTTTACCTCTCAATGAAAAATTCGAGGAAGAATATACATTCTCGTGATTTGTATCCAAGAATCAATTAAAAATTGAAAAATTGGATTATGAGATTACGAAACATAATTTTTTTTTTTAATTAGATCAATACTTCTAATTGAATAAGTATGAGTAAAGGATCCATGGATAAAGATAGAAAGTGGCTTTCTAATCGTAACTAAATCTTTAATTTGGAATTTGTATTACGGAAATTGAAGCAAAATGGCTATTAAACAATGACTTTGGTTTACTAGAGACATCGACAAATTGTTTTAGCTCGGTAGAAACAAAATGCTTTTCCTAAGGATTCTCTCACATAGAAATAGAGAACGAAGTAACTAGAAAGGTTGTTATAATATAATCCCCCTCTTTTCTATAGGGATCGTCTAGAAAGCGGGTTGTTCTGAATACATTCAGACAGAAAAGCTGACATAGATGTTATGGGTGGAATTTATTTTTTTCGTTCATGTCTTAATATAGGAATTTATACATCTTCCATAAAGGAGCCGAATGAAACCAAAGTTTCACGTTCAGTTTTGAATTAGAGACGTTAAAAATGATGAATCAACGTCGACTATAACCCCTAGCCTTCCAAGCTAACGATGCGGGTTCGATTCCCGCTACCCGCTTTTACTTTATTTTTTTATTAAATTAATATTAATAAAATTAATATTAATAAGAAATAAGAAAAATTAATAAGAAATAAGAAAAAAATAGAAT